TAACCACGATTATATGACCAATTGTATATTACATTTATTATTCGGTCCAAGAAAAGTCTCTTAGGACCTATTTTAACAAATGAATTAATTAATTCTAAATTCTGAAAAGATGAATAAACAGACCCATATAAAAGAGACGCTATGAATATTCCGAAATAGGCTATACTGACTGAATAAATTGCATTTGTCACAAATTCATACCAATCCACAGAATAGTTCGAATTTTGATGTAAAAGGTTTATCGATGGGATTAACCATTTCGATAATATATCCAAATCCATTCCTACTTGATCGAAAGGAATTCCTATGGATCCAACAAACAAAGTAAATAGGACCAATACAAGTAGAGAAAATAGCATAGTATTGTCCGATTCACAGGGATACATGGAAGTGTCTTTATTGTCAAAATGAGTACTAAAGGATCGCATCAGATTTCGTATATTCCCATCAATTTGATATATCTTCTTCGAAAAAAGGGAAACCTTTTGATTATTATTCATTACTGAGAAAAGTACATTTTTGTTAACTGGTTTCGGTCCTTCTTTTCCCCATATAGATATTGAAGAGAACGAGCTATTTTTAGTGCCACTGTAATTTTGAAACCGAACGTGTAAATGCCCCTCAAAAGTAAGTAAATACATCCGAAACATATAAAATGCAGTTAATCCTGCTGTGGAACAGGCTATTATCGCGAAAATCGGTGAATACAACCAACTATCATTAAGAATTTCATCTTTGGACCAAAAACAAGCAAGAGGTGGAATACCACAAAGAGAAAGTGTACCTAATAAAAAAGTAGTTTTTGTAATTGGCACATATTTGGTTAAACCACCCATAAGAACCATGTTCTGACTTTTATCTGGAGAATATCCAACAATGGGTTCCATTGAATGAATAATCGATCCGGATCCTAAAAACAATAATGCTTTCGAATAGGCATGAGTGATTAAATGGAATAAAGCAGCTCGATAAGAACCTATCCCTGGAGCTAACATAATATAACCCAATTGAGACATTGTAGAATAGGCTAAACTTCTCTTAATGTCTTTTTGAGCAAGAGCTAAAGTAGCTCCTAATAGTACCGTTATTATACCTAGCAAAGAAATGAGATTCATTATGTAAGGTATGACTGTGAAAAGGGGAAGAAGCCGAGCGACAAGAAAAATTCCCGCTGCTACCATAGTAGCAGCATGTATAAGAGCCGAAATAGGAGTGGGCCCCTCCATGGCATCAGGTAACCATACATGAAGGGGAAATTGTGCGGATTTAGCAACTGCACCAAGGAATAATAGGGAGGCACACAGAGTAGCAAATAAAGAATTGACCCCATTATTATGGATCAAGTTATTGAAGATTTCGAACAAATCCCGAAATTCCAAACTACCTGTTATCCAATAAAAACCTAAGATTCCTAATAATAAACCAAAATCCCCTACACGATTAGTTACAAACGCTTTTTGACAAGCATTGGCTGCAATTGGTCGTGTGAACCAAAAACCTATTAATAGATACGAACACATTCCCACCAGTTCCCAAAAAATATGAATTTGTATCAAATTGGAACTAGTAACTAATCCCAACATAGAAGTATTGGAAAAACTCATATAAGCAAAAAATCTCAAATATCCTTGATCATGAGACATATAATTGTCACTATAAATAAGAACCATGATTCCAACAGTAGTGATTAGTATTGACATAATAGAAGTAAGTGGGTCGATCAAGTGGCCGAACTCTAAAGAAAAATCATTATTGATGGTCCAAGAACATAGAAATTGATAGATAGAACTGCCATTGATTTGCTGAATAGACAGATCGGCCGAAAAAACCATAACTATACTTAGCAATGAAACACTGGGAAAAGCCCACATACGACGAAGATTTTTTGTTGCAGTCGGAACAAGCAGAAGTCCCCATCCTATTGACATAGTAACTGGAAGTGGAACGAAAGGTATGATCCATGCATATTGATATGTATGTTCCATAAGAAAATCAAACTTTTTTTATTCTTATTAATTGTTTCCGATTCACCAGCTCTTCTCTCTTTCGGAAGTCAAATAAATAAATAAAAATCAAGATAGAAACGAACTCAAATAGGATTTTGAATTCTTAATTATTCCGATTCTTTCCCAAATATCGTATTGAATAAAAAGAAATTTAAATCAAGAAGTTACAATTGTTCAAATGACCAAGTCACTGGTTAAAACTGACCATTTAGTTATTAACTAAGATATTTATTAAGATAAAGAAAGAATATGAGATTTTCAATCATTCCACTATTACGGCGATTGATATCCATATAGTAAATAGTAAGGAAAAGGAATGACACCAAAAAAAGGTAAAAGTACTCTATTGGGATATGGATCATAGAATCCGCCAATAACTCGACCCAATAAAATACTAGTTATTTTAGTTAGTTTATTCGGAGTCATTAATTAATTCATTGTAGAACTGATTGATTGGCTTCTATTCCAATAAAATAAACTTATGTTTATAGGAAATCCTATGATACTCGTCACTTCGCATAGAACTGAAATAAGAGATTACTAAAATTACCTTTCTCAAGTAATGTATCGTTTAACAGATTAACTACCAATCTCATTTTCATTTAAATTATGAGTACTCTATCCTCGAGCTTGGTCAATTAATAGAAAAATTTTAAATTATTATTTTCTTAAATTAGGTAAGGATTCTTAAGCTTTTCGATTTATTCAATGTAAGACAACGAGATATAAATAGACTGAGATTGAGATATGAATTGGAACCCTTTTTGATTCTTATCAACAACAACCGGTTCGATTTCTATGGTAGCGGACCTCATAGACATAGATCGGAATGAAGATATGAAGGTACAAATTAGTACGAATTCTTCTTTCTTCGGGCATTGTATGTAATAGAGATGTGGAACAAAAAAAAATTCCTTTGAAAATCACATCGTTTTTCTTTTTTCTATTTCTTTTTTTATCCCTAGTGTACTCTATGTGATGCACACGTATCTATATTTTTGTATGTTATGAAGGAAGTATCCGCTATGGAATAAATATAGATAATGAATAGCAAGAACGATCCATTTTGAACAATACATGTCTTTCACATCCAACTATAAAAGTAACTTCTTTATTTTAAAATGGCGGTTCCAAAGAAACGTACTTCTATCTCAAAAAAGCGTATTCGTAGAAATATTTGGAAGAAAAAGGGATATTGGGCGGCGGTAAAAGCTTTATCTTTAGCTAAATCTATTTCTACCGGGCATTCAAAAAGTTTTTTTGTGCGACAAACAAGTAATAAAGCCTTGGAATAATCTGAATCGACATGACTCGATGAATTGGATGATTTATAAGATGAATAATTCACATTAACTAATGTTTTGAACTCATCTATATGAGATAGAACTGAACCGGCTGTTGTGGTATGTAGAATAAGAATTATTCTGTCTATTGGGTTCTAAGAACGGTACTATTTCTTTTTTGTTGTTGTTTGAAAAACAACAACAAAAAAGAAATAGTTAAACACAAAATACAAGGTTTCACTTTTCATTATAGTAGATTTTGATAATTCGCGAGATGGGGGTTGTTATTTCCCCCCCCCCCAAAAAAAAAGATTTTTTTTAGGAAGAAGTTTCTTTTTTTAGGAAGAAGTTTATTCGATTATGTATCTCCAATAGTTATACATCATTAAGATTTTTGGAAGATCTGAAACAAGTATGAACGACAGTAGTAAAAATGAATGGATCCTTGAAACTAATTGATTGAAATATATATTTTAAGACTTTGCTTTGTAACTCTCCGAATCACTACATAGATTCCCTCTTGTTTCGACCCAATCAATAAAAACTCCCCGGATCCCCTTTAGGTCGATATTTATGTACGAAGAATAATTCAATCTTCCTTAATCCAAAATAGATCCTATGTTTGGACCGTAGGATCGATCAATCTATTTTATATAGAATATACTTTATTTATAAGTAAAGTACATAGCGTAGAATTCCAATAGAGATTGAAACTCTTTTGTTTTATGTGCAGCCCAATACCTAATTGGTTCGGTAAATCCTCACACGAATTATGTATACAATGAGGATCCCAACCATTAATACAGTTTTGATACCAAACTATCTAAATATTTATAGAAATCCCTTGGATGTAGTTATCCAATTGTGATACATAAAAAATCCTATTTATTTTCTTTTGTTCAGTGAAAAATGAATCTTTTTTCATTTCCGATCCATGAAATCAGATAAATGAGAAATGAATCATCAAAAAATGATATAAAAAAGGGACAATTCTTAGTTCTAGACCTCAACTGAGGACATAACCATCTAGTTCCAACTGTTCCAGAAGAACTTATACTACGTGAAAGCCTGTTGTTAAAAATGACACCATACCGGGATACTAAGGATTATTGAAGTTCAAATATTCATTTGAACGAGTCTTTATTCATCGATTCTAACGTTTCCTAAAATATATTGCATTGAATCTTTCAATCTCGACGATTGAACATCATATGGGCTATTATTATTTCGATCAAGCCGCCATGGTGAAATCGGTAGACACGCTGCTCTTAGGAAGCAGTGCTAGAGCATCTCGGTTCGAGTCCGAGTGGCGGCATCCTCTAAAAAGTACACATTAGATCCTATAATGAATTTAATTCGGAATTTACATTCCGTAATTGAGGGACCCCTCTTTTTTTTAATGATTTTTTTTTATGATATTTGCGACTTTAGAACATATATTCACTCACATCTCTTTTTCGATCATTTCAATTGTCATTACGATTTATTTGGTGACTTTATTAGTCCATGAAATCGTAGGACTATGTGATCCGTCAGAAAAAGGCATGATAGCCACTTTTTTCTGTATAACAGGATTATTAGTTACTCGTTGGATTTATTCGAGACATTTCCCGTTAAGTGATTTATATGAATCATTAATGTTCCTTTCATGGAGTTTCTCCATTATTCATATGGTTCCTAAAATAGGGAACCATAAAAATGATTTAAGCGC